GTAAATCTATTACGAAATGTTTTTGTAGGATGCCCAATATCTGTCTTACATCTTCTATGCAAAAATATTCAATTTTCATAAGGTCTTCTTGACTCTTATTCAAGAGGTCTAATAATGTATGTATTTTGGACCTTTTGAGACAATTATAGGTCCTGGAAGGCAGTTTTAATTGGTCAATAAAAATACATTTCAATTCGATTTCTTTTTTGTTTTTTCTTAGTTTATCCAACCCATCATGAAAAGTAAAAAAGGGTAAAGTAACCCTTTTTTGATTGTCCTCTAAATTTGTGTCTTGTTCTTCTGCATGTAGAAAAGGAATAAATAAATCAATCAAATTACGGGAGGCCTCGTAAAGTGCTTCTTTAGGAGTTAAACTTCCATTCGTCCATATTTCAAGAAAAAGTATCTCTTGTTTTTCATTCCCATTCCCATAAGAATGAATACTATGATTTGCATTTCGAACAGGCATGAATACAGCATCGATAGGATAACTTCCTTCTTGAGCGTTTTTTGGTGTTTTCATACGATATCCGCGATTCCTCTCGATTTGTAATCCAATATACAAATCAATTGGTTCCACCAGGCTAGCTATATGCTGTGTAGTATCAACTATTTCCACAGAAGGCGGTGAGATGATGTCTTGAGCAGTTACATATCCAGGACCCTTGACACAAATATATGCGTCGCGAGTTCCATATAGATTACTTCTCAATACAATTTCTTTCAAATTCATTAAAATTTCATGTACTGATTCTTCAATACCTACTATGGTAGAATATTCATGTGGTATCTTTTCAGATTTTGCGCGTGTGATACATGTTCCTTCTATTTCTCCAAGCAAAGCCCTTCGCATCGCGATGCCTATTGTATCGGCTTGACCTTTCATAAGCGGAGACAAAAGAAAACGTCCATAATAAAGACGCTTACTGTCTGCTCTTGATTCAACACACTTCCACTGTAGTGTCCGAGTAGATGCTGCTACTTTCTCTCGAAGCATAATAATATTTATTATTTGATCAGATTATTGAATCATTTATTTCTCTTGAAATCCGTTCAATTCTTATTTTATTTCTATACACGTCTTTTTTTAGGAGGCCTGCATCCATTATGTGGCATAGGGGTTACGTCTCTGACAAAACTTAATAGTATACCACTTCTACGAATGGCTCGTAATGCTGCATCTCTTCCAAGACCAGGACCTTTTATCATGACTTCTGCTCGTTGCATACCCTGATCTACTACTGTACGAATAGCATTTGCGGCTGCGGTTTGAGCAGCAAATGGCGTCCCTCTTCTTGTGCCCCTGAAGCCACAAGTACCGGCTGAGGACCAAGAAACTACCCGACCCCGTATATCTGTAACCGTTACAATGGTATTGTTAAAACTTGCTTGAACATGAATAACTCCTTTTGGTATTCGACGTCCATTCTTACGTGAGCCAATACGTCCATTCCTACGCGAGCCAATTCTTGGTATGGTTTTTGTCATATTTTATCATCTCATAAATATGAGTCAGAGATATACGGAAATATCCATTTCATGTCAAAACAGATCCTTTATTTGTGTATTGGGTCCTTTTGAGAGTCCCTTTTAAGAAAGATTATCCCTGTCTCTGTTTATGCCTTGGGTTGGAACAAATTACTATAATTCGTCCCCGCCTGCGGATCAGTCGACATTTTTCACAAATTTTACGAACGGAGGCCCTTATTTTCATATTTGTAATTCCTTACCTTAATTTCGAATCTACTCCTTGGAAGAAAATAAGTCTCTTGAAATTTTGAACCTCCAATTGCATCCGCACGAGAGGGATGTTGAAAAAGCCGCTTAGTCGGTCGAATCTTTGTTGCGGAGTCTATAAATTATGCGTCCCCTGGTTGAATCATAACGACTTACTTCAATTTTTACTCTATCGCCTGGCAGTATCCGTATAAAACTACGTCGGATCCTTCCTGAAACATAACCTAGAATCAGATCTTCATTATCTAAACGAACCCGAAACATACCATTGGGAAGTGATTCAGTAATTAAACCTTCATGAATCCATTTTTGTTCTTTCATTCCAGGTAACCCCCTTGAATTATCAACTAATGGAGGAGGAGTGATATTAGACAACCCGCCTTTTCTCTTTTTTTTTCACAAAACAAAGAGGAAGTTACGGATGCAATTCGGATACCAGAAAGATTACCATATATAACACAAAATTTCTCCTCCGATTCCTTCTAGTCGAGCCTCTCGGTCTGTCATTATACCTCGAGAAGTAGAAAGAATTACAACACCCATTCCTCCTAAAATCCTAGGAATTCGTTGATGGTTGGAATAGATTCGTAGGCCGGGTCGGCTGATACGTTTTAAAACAGTTCTATATGGCCCTTTTCTATTCCTTCTATGTCGCAGAGTTGAAACCAAGAAAAATTTATTGCTTACTCGATGTTTTCTCACATTTTCGATAAAGCCTTCTCGCAGAAGTATTTTAACAATGTTTTCGGTGATATTTGTAGATGCTATTCGAACCGTTCCTTTTTTATCCATGTCAGCATTTCGTATAGAAGTTATTATTTCAGCAATAGTGTCCCTACCCATGATGAACTATAATTATTGGTGCCCCCGAGTTTTTATATAATCAACATGCTCTGCTTTTTTATTCTTTTTTTTTTATTATTTAAGGTATATGCGTGAGAAACAATCTACTAATGCATTCTACTAATTAAATGAATCTTATTTAGATACCCTACTATTTCAGATAGCCTATTATTTTAGATGACCTACTTATCTATATTATGATTATGTTCTCGTCTATTAGTATTTATAATACCTCAGGAGCTAATGAGACTATTTTAGTAAAATTCAACTGTCTCAATTCCCGAGCGATCGCACCAAAAACTCGAGTTCCTTTTGGATTTCCTTCTTGATCAATGACAACTGCTGCATTGTCATCATATTGTATTATCATACCATTGTTACGTTTGAGTTCTTTACATGTACGTACAATTACAGCTCTGATTACTTCTGATCTTTGTAGAGGCATATTGGGCACTGCTTCTTTGATTACAGCAACAATAACGTCGCCAATATGAGCATATCGGCGATTACTAGCTCCTATGATTCGAATACACATTAATTCTCTAGCTCCGCTGTTGTCCGCTACATTTAAATAGGTCTGAGGTTGAATCATATTATTATTATTATTCTTTTTTTTTTTTCTTTCAAAGCGCGAAGAAAAAAAGAAGAAATATTGTTTGTCCAGAAATAGAAATAAAGAAATTGCGGTTTTTTTCATCACAAGGCCCCTTCCCTTTCGTTTCATACCCCTATTCCACAATAACGAATTGAGTTCGTATAGGCATTTTGGACGCAGCTATAGAAATAGCTTCTCTGGCTACAATTTCTGATACTCCACCCATTTCATAAAGTATTCGACCCGGTTTAACGACGGATACCCAATATTCGGGAGATCCTTTCCCCGAACCCATACGTGTTTCGGTAGGCCTTACTGTAACAGGTTTGTCTGGAAATATACGTACCCATATTTTTCCACCACGACGCGCATATCTTGTCATGGCTCGTCGCCCCGCTTCTATTTGTCTAGATGTGATCCAAGCGGGCTCAAGTGCCTGAAGGGCGTATCCGCCGAAACAAATTCGATTGCCTCGATAAGATATTCCCTTCATTCTTCCTCTATGTTGTTTACGAAATCTGGTTCTTTTGGGGTTATAGTTGATGGTTGTTTCTCAATGCCATCTCTACTGCAGAACCGGACATGAGAGTTTCTTCTCATCCAGCTCCTCGCGAATGAAACAATTAAAAAATATTACAGATATTTATTTGTATTTAATGAATAAAATAATAAATACATCATGGAATTTTTTGAGATCGAATCTGTCACGTAGGAATTGTTATATCTTGCTCGTATATAAAATTATAAATAGATTTCGATTCTATTATTTTTATTTTCTTTATAATTATAAAATTATAATATATAAAGATATATTATAAATTCTATTAAATTTTGTAAATCTATATAATAGAATCAAAAAAAAAATAGAATTCTTAATTCTATTTAATTTAAAATAATTGTCTTAAATTAATGAATCTTTATTTTTACCTTTATTCAATCGCCCAAAACTTAGCAATCCAATAAGGCTTTCGCGGGCGAATATTTGCCCTTTTAACATCACCTTTCATTCGTAGGGGCATCCCATAACCTAACAGAATAGAATTGGTTCTTGGCTCGTTCCGCCATCCCACCCAATGAATCATTAGGATTCGTTTTCAAGGAATCTTACGCAGTCACGGGTTCCGTCGTTCCCATTGCTTCTCGTTCTCGATTAATGGCTAGGCCCAAACTCTGCAATGGAGCTCCTAATAAAAATTGTTCCTAAATCAATCTACTCAGTCTTTATTGACTTGATGCTCTTTATAATTTTTTCTTATGAATTGGATTCATCTAATTCATTATTAATTATGGACGAATCAAATACGTATTAATGCTTTATTACACTGCCTTTTTTGAGATAGTTCATAGACCATACATATTGGAATCATATATCATTGCTATTCTTTTTCTTTCTTTCTCTCACCCCTCCACCTATCCATATCCCTTTGTTTTTGCTTCACTTAGAATCTGATTGACTTGTCTTTTATGTAAGATTTCAGTTGCTACAACAATATGATCGATACATCAATCATATAGTGACCGGTTCCTTGGATCTAGATAATACGAAGCAATGAGCTGGTTATTAGTTATCTAGTTATTAGTTCATACTAGGGGGTGGTCCCTTCCTTTTTAATCCTAACCCTAAATAAAAAACCAACGAGTCACACACTAAGCATAGCAATTATATGGAGTCAATCGAATTGTTATTCAACCTTATAGAATTAGAAAAATTAGAATTTTTTTTTTATTTTGGAAAAAAGATGAACGAGTTTGTGATTTTTATTCAATTGCCGGATCGGATGAGTGGAACAGAAAGACAACGGAAGGACCGTTATTCCTCGTCTGT